TTATAGGAATAAGAATTTTAAAAGAAAAAACAAGATTTTTTTTAAATGCCTCAAAAGAAACAAAAAAATGGTTTATTAAAACCATTCTATTTCTAAAAAAAATAATAAAAGAACTCTCAAACCTAAACCCAATTCCGTTATTTGGATTGAAAGAAATATATAAATTGAGCGAAATTGAAATTCAAAAAGATTCGAAAATCAGTAATGAAATAATTCATGAATCAACCATTCAAATTCAATCTACAAATTGGATAAATTATTCATTGACAAAAAAAAAAATACAAGATCTGACTGATAGAACAAACACAATACTAAATCAAATAGCAAAAATTACAAAAGAAAACAAAAAAAAATTTATACCCCTAGATAGAAATATTAATTCTAAGAAAATAAGTTATGAGGATAAAAGATTGGAATCGCCAACAAATATTTGGCAGATATTAAAAAGAAGAAATGTTCAACTAATTCGTAAATCAAATTTTTTTATAAAATTTTTCATTGAATATATATATATAGATATCTTTTTATGCATTATTCATTTTCCTAGAATAAATACACAACTTTTTCTTGACTCAACAAAAAAAAAATGGATTATTAATAAATCCATTTCCAATAATCAATCTATTTCCAATGATGAAACAAATCAAGAAAGAATTGATAAAACAAACCAAAATTTAATTCACTTTATTTCAACTATAAAAAAACCATTTTATATTATTAGTAATAAGAATAAGAGTTCACAGACTTTTTGGGACTTATCTTACTTGTCACAAGCATATGTATTTTACAAATTATCACAAACTCCAGTTTTTAACTTCTCTAAGTTAAGATCCGTCTTGCAATATAACGGAACATCTTTTTTTCTTAAAACTGAAATAAAAAATAATTTTTTTGGAACAAATGAAATATTTCATTCCGAATTAAAACATAAGAACCTCTCCAATTTCGAAATGAATCAATGGAAAAATTGGTTAAAGAGTCATTATCAATATGATTTATCTCAAATTAGATGGTCTAGTAGATTAGTACCACAAAAATGGCGAGATAGAGTAAATCAACACTCTATAAGTCAGAATAAATATTTAAACAAATGTGATTCATACAAAAAGAACCGATTAATTAACTACAAAAAACAAAAGAATTTTGAAGCAGACTCATTACCGAATCAAAAAAAAAATATTAAAAAACAATATAGATATGATAATTTATCATATAAATTTATTAATTATGAAAATAAGAAGAACTCATCTATTTATAGATTTCCATTACAAGTAAATAATAACCAAGATATTTTTTATAATTCCAATTCGCATAAACGAAAATTTTTTAATATGCTAGTAGATCTCCCTATCAATAATTATCTATTAGAAGATAATATTATAGAGATGACGAAAAATCCGGATAGAAAATATTTTGATTGGATAATTCTCAATTTTGGTCTTAAAAAAAAAGTCGATATTGAGGCGTGGATCAATATGGATATTGACACCAACAGTAATAAATATACTAAGAGTAGGACTAATCCTAATTATTATCAAATAATTGATAAAATCGATAAGAAAGTTTTTTTTTATCTCCCAATTTATCAAAATCAAGAAATCAACTTATCGAATAAAAAAAAACTTTTTGATTGGTTGAGAATGAATGAAGAAATACTAAGTTGTCCCATATCAAATCTGGAACTTTGGTTTTTCTCAGAATTTTGGATACTTTATAATGTGTATAAAATTAAACCATGGACCATACCAATCAAATTACTTCTTTTAAATTTTAATGGAAATGAAAATACTAGTGAAAGGAAAAGCACCCCTGGAAAGAAAAAAAGAGATATTTGGATCTCAATATTTTCAAATGCAAAAAAATCTCTTGAATTAGAAAACCAAAATCAAGTAGAAAAAGAATCCGCAGACCAACCTGATTTTGAATTCATTTTCTCAAACCAAGAAAAAGCTGTTGAAGAAAATTATGTAGGATCAAAAAAGAAAAAAAATAAAAAACAATATAGGAACAACATAGAAGAAGAGCTTGGTTTTTTCTTAAAAAGGTATTTGCGTTTTCAATTAAGATGGGATGATTTTTTAAATCAAAAAATGATCAATAACATCAAAGTATATTGTCTACTGCTTAGACTGATAAATCCAAAAGAAATTACTATATCCTCTATTCAAAGGAGAGAAATGAATTTGGATATTCTAATGGTTCAGAAAGATTTCACTTTTACCGAATTGATAAAAAAGGGAATATTGCTTATCGAATCAGTTCCGTTGTCTATAAAAAAAGAGGGACAATTTATTATGTATCAAACCATAAGTATTTCGTTGGTTCATAAGAGTAAGCACACAATTAATCAAAGGTACCGAGAAAAAAGTCATGTTGATAACAAGAATTCTGATGAATTCATCCCAAAACATCAAAAGATAACTGGAAATAGAGACAAAAATCATTATGATTTGTTTGTTCCTGAAACTATTTTATCCCCCAGACGTCGTAGAGAATTGAGAATTCTAATTTGTTTGAATTCTCGGAATAGAAATGATATACCTAAAAATACAAGATTATTTAATGGAAATAAGGCAACCAATCAAATTTTTGATAAAAGCAAAAAAGAAAAAAATAAACTAATTAAATTAAAGTTCTTTCTTTGGCCTAATTATAGATTAGAAGATTTAGCTTGTATGAACCGCTATTGGTTTGATACCAATAACGGCAGTCGTTTCAGTATGATAAGGATACATATGTATCCACGATTGAAAATTCGTTAATGGTACATTTTGACTCTATTTCCTGTCCCCTATCGGGTCGAGTCTATAAAGTCAAAGAGATGCACACATACATTGTTTTACATTCCATTCTGATGGATGATATTAATTGAATGACATATCAATTAGATCTCGAAAGGATCAACAAAATCTTCTTCATTTTATTTTAATTTTTTTTTTTTTATTTATTTTTGGTGAGTGCAGAAAACTATCTTTTTGCATACCGATTCGAATCCCAATTAAAAAATATATATATATATATATTAAAAAAAATTGGAATTATTAACGCAATTAAGATCATTGTATATATCAAATTAAAATAAGTGGCATTATTATTATTATTGATCAATAAAAATATCTATCAATAAAAAGAGAGCAAGTGAGGGGGAGAAAGAGGATTTCATTTTATGGTAAAAAAATCATTCATCTCGGTTATTTCGCAAGAAGAAAAAGACGAAAACAGAGGATCTGTTGCATTTCAAATAAAAAGACTCACCAATAGGATACGAAAACTTTCTTCACATTTGGAGTTGCACAGAAAAGACTATTCATCCCAGAAGGGCCTACGGAAAATTTTGGGAAAACGCCAACGGATGCTGTCTTATTTGTCAAAAAAAAATCGAATATGGTATAAAGAATTAATTAATCAATTGGATATTCGGAAATCAAAAACTCGTTAATTTAAAGATAAAGAGGCATTTTGAATTATTTGATTTATTAGATCTTGAATTTTAATGAACTTATTTACGTTTTCGGCAATTCATGAAAAAATGAATGAATCGAGGAAAAACCTATGAATATACCAGCTACAAGACAAGACCTCATGAAAGTAAATATGGGCCCCCACCACCCATCAATGCATGGTGTTCTTCGACTCATCGTTACTCTAGATGGTGAAGATGTTATTGATTGTGAACCAATATTGGGCTATTTACACCGAGGGATGGAAAAAATTGCGGAAAATCGAACAATTATACAATATCTGCCTTATGTAACGCGTTGGGATTATTTAGCTACTATGTTCACAGAAGCAATAACCGTAAACGGACCGGAGCATTTGGGAAATATTCAAGTACCTAAAAGAGCCAGCTATATCAGAGTAATTATGTTGGAGTTGAGTCGTATAGCTTCTCATCTGTTATGGCTTGGTCCTTTTATGGCAGATATTGGGGCACAGACTCCTTTCTTCTATATTTTCAGAGAAAGAGAGTTAGTATATGATCTATTTGAAGCTGCTACCGGTATGAGAATGATGCATAATTATTTTCGTATCGGAGGAGTAGCGGCCGATCTACCTCATGGCTGGATAGATAAATGTTTGGATTTTTGCGATTATTTTTTAACGGGAGTTACTGAATATCAAACACTTATTACACGAAATCCTATTTTTTTAGAACGAGTTGAAGGAGTAGGCATTATTGGTCGAGAGGAAGTAATAAATTGGGGTTTATCGGGACCAATGCTACGAGCTTCCGGAATCCAATGGGATCTTCGTAAGGTTGATCGTTATGAGTGTTACGACGAATTTGATTGGGAAGTACAGTGGCAAAAAGAGGGAGATTCATTAGCTCGTTATCTAGTCCGAATTGGTGAAATGACCGAATCTATAAAAATTATTCAACAGGCTATAGAAGGAATTCCGGGAGGTCCATATGAGAATTTAGAAATCCGATACTTTGATAGAGAAAGGAATCCAGAATGGAATGATTTTGAATATAGATTTATTAGTAAAAAACCGTCTCCTACATTTGAATTGCCAAAACAAGAACTCTATGTGAGAGTCGAAGCCCCAAAGGGAGAATTGGGAATTTTTTTGATAGGGGATCAAAGTGTTTTTCCTTGGAGATGGAAAATTCGCGCGCCAGGTTTTATCAATTTGCAAATTCTTCCTCAGTTAGTTAAAAGAATGAAATTGGCTGATATTATGACGATACTAGGTAGCATAGATATCATTATGGGAGAAGTTGATCGTTAAAATGATAATTGATACAACAAAAGTACAAGATATCAATTCTTTTTCTAGATTCGAATTTTTTAAAGAGGGCTGTGGAATTATATGGATCCTTATTCCTATTTTGACTCTTGTATTGGGAATCACAATAGGTGTACTGGTAATTGTATGGTTAGAAAGAGAAATATCCGCAGGGATACAACAACGTATTGGACCGGAATACGCCGGTCCTTTGGGAGTTCTTCAAGCTCTAGCAGATGGGACAAAACTGCTTTTCAAAGAAAATATCTTTCCATCTAGAGGAGATATTCGTTTATTCAGTATCGGACCATCCATAGCAGTCATATCCATTTTAGTAAGCTATTTAGTAGTCCCTTTTGGCTATCACCTTGTTTTAGCGGATCTTAATATCGGTGTTTTTTTATGGATTGCCATTTCAAGTATTGCTCCTATTGGTCTTCTTATGTCGGGATACGGATCAAATAATAAATATTCCTTTTTAGGTGGTCTACGAGCTGCTGCTCAATCGATTAGTTATGAAATCCCATTAACTTTATGTGTATTGTCAATCTCTCTACGTGCGATTCGTTGAGACATAACTTTTTCTCTATTCCTTCCTCTCTAGAAAAGGGGCGAAATGAATTGAGTTGATATCTTCATTTTTTATTCATTATTCGGATTGATGAACTAAATCAGATAGTTATATGAGTGAAATAAAACAGCTTCTATATAAATTTGAAGTCAAAATATTGAGTCTCATTTTCTATGTATAAGAGTTAGAGAGTTGGGCGGAAATAAACAAAAGAGACCATTTACCCCAAGATTGGTTGATTAGTCATCCTGACTTGAAGCGGGTTCAAAAGATCAACTATATTTATTTTTCACTATTGCTATTGTTTGTATGTATTATCATAGATGTATTACCATAACGGACGATTGAACAAAAACGAGTGGATAGTTAGAAACACCAATATACGCAAAGGATTAGTAATGGCAATTATGGCAATTATACAAAAAGATATTTTTCTGGATATTTTTCTGCATAATATACAAAGAATATTAATTGGGGCTTTAAGTTGGTAGAAATGATCAGGCAGTACTACCCACAATTCCGATCCAGAGTATGCTCCTATCCACGGATTAAATAAATGACTATTTGAAACGAAATAATCCTTTACTTTTATTTTCCTTTTGAAAGTCCCCTGATTTCTCAGAAACAGAAAGAAGAATAGAAACGAAAATATATAGAGAAAAGAATCCAATTCCATTAGAAAATAAAAAAAAAAAGATCTTTGTTTACTTTGATTCTTTCTTTTCTATATCCACATTCGTATAGATAGAATTTGTGGCATAATTCCTGAAGGACCCTAATTCATGAAGGAATGGAATGTATAAATTATTTTCCGTAAGTGAAAAAAAAAAAGCTGGGTTATTTCTATTTTTACAAATTTGACAAAGGAGTATTTTACTGAAAAATGAAATTATTAATCAACAAAGAACTTTTTTTTTTTTAATTATTCAAGAAAGTAAAACTATTTTAAAGATAAAGAAAGGATGAGATCAATTCAGAAGTACTTTAAATTGGAATTATTATTTAGATTATTAGTTATTAGTATTTTTTATATAATTTAGTAATTTAGTTATTACTCTCTATTCTATATAGAATTTCTATATTCTATTTTTTATTATATATTATTATTATTTTTTTTTTTTTGATTTTATTATATATTATTTATAATTAATAGAATTTATTTATAATTAATATAATTAATAATTATTAAAAAAAAACATATTATTGTTAAACCAAACCATAACAGACAGAATTCAATTGATCTAATTCAGGATCGTACGATAGATTTTGACCTTATCTATCTTATCAACATATCAAGATAAAATAAACGGTCCTTAGATTTATTTATGGTCTTCAAGGAGCCGTATGAGGTCAAAATCTCATGTACGGTTCTGTACTAGCGATGGAAACAGTAATAGTATCATCGACTATGATTATCTAATAGTTCAAGTACCGTTGATATAGTTGAGGCTCAATCAAAATATGGTTTTTGGGGATGGAATTTGTGGCGTCAACCTATAGGGTTTATCATTTTTCTAATTTCTTCCCTAGCAGAGTGTGAAAGATTACCTTTTGATTTACCAGAAGCAGAAGAAGAATTAGTGGCAGGTTATCAAACCGAATACTCGGGTATCAAATTTGGGTTATTTTATGTTGCTTCCTATCTAAACCTATTAGTTTCTTCATTATTTGTAACAGTTCTTTACTTGGGCGGTTGGAATATCTCTATTCCGTATAGATTTGTTTCTGAGCTTTTTGAAATAAATAAAACATATGTCGTTTTTGGACCGACAATTGATATTTTCATTACATTAGGTAAAACATATTTGTTCTTGTTCATTTCTATCACAACAAGATGGACTTTACCTAGGCTAAGAATAGACCAACTATTGAATCTTGGATGGAAATTTCTTTTACCTATTTCTCTTGGAAATCTATTATTAACAACTTCTTTCCAACTCTTTTCACTGTAAAGTGATATTCTATATTCACAATTTGGATCCAAACAAGAGAAATAAACAAACATAACATTATTCATATATATATATTCCCGATATGTTCTCTCTAGTAACTGGGTTCATGAATTATGGTCAACAAACAGTACGAGCCGCAAGGTACATTGGTCAAGGTTTCACGATTACCTTATCCCACGTCAATCGTTTACCCATAACTATTCAATATCCTTATGAAAAATTAATTACCGCGGAGCGTTTCCGCGGTCGAATCCATTTTGAATTTGATAAATGTATTGCTTGTGAAGTATGTGTTCGTGTATGTCCTATAGATCTACCCGTCGTTGATTGGAAATTGGAAACTGATATTCGCAAGAAACGATTACTTAATTATAGTATTGATTTCGGAATCTGTATATTTTGTGGTAACTGCGTTGAGTATTGTCCAACAAATTGTTTATCAATGACTGAAGAGTATGAACTTTCTACTTATGATCGTCATGAATTGAATTATAATCAAATTGCCTTGGGTCGTTTACCAATGTCAGTAATTGACGATTATACAATTCGAACAATTTTGAATTCGCCTCATAAGCAAATCCCTTGATTCTTGATTAAAGATTAAAGAAAATTGTGGAATTACTAAGATTCGATTTTGATATAGAAATAATAAGGTTTTTTTGTTTTGTTTGGTCAATAACTAAAAATTCCAAGTATTGATTAGTTAGTAAGAATCATGTCTTAATTTGGATTGAAAATCTATTAATTCATATATCTAGAATTATTTCAAAATATAAATATAAATATCTAGTTTTGGATTTGAACTACTCTTTCAAATAAAAATGAAATTAGTCCAATAATTGGACCCACATTAATTCACAACCCTTAGGATTTACTTCAATTAGGAATTTTTTATGAATCATCAAAAATATTTTCTGGTATGGTTTCAATAAGGTCATGAAAAACATTTCGATTTATTTATCTATTATTTTATATATAATGGATTTACCTGGACCAATACATGATTTTCTTTTAGTCTTTGTGGGATTAGGTCTTATATTAGGAGGTATAGGAGTAGTATTACTTACTAACCCAATTTATTCTGCCTTTTCATTGGGACTGGTTCTTGTTTGTATATCCTTATTCTATATTCTATTAAATTCATATTTTGTAGCTGCTGCACAACTCCTTATTTACGTAGGAGCTATAAATGTTTTAATCATATTTGCTGTGATGTTCATGAATGGTTCAGAATATTCCAACGATTTTACTCTTTGGACCATTGGGGATACAGTTACTTTGTTGGTTTGTACAAGTATTTTTCTTTTACTAATGACTACTATTACGGATACGTCATGGTACGGGATTATTTGGACTACAAGATCAAACCAGATTGTAGAGCAAGATTTGATAAGTAATAGTCAACAAATTGGAATTCATTTATCAACAGATTTTTTGCTTCCATTTGAATTCATTTCGATAATTCTTTTAGTTGCTTTGATAGGTGCAATTGCCATGGCTCGCCAATAAGAAATTTATAAAATAAGCAACAGGAATCAAAAAAAAAAAAAAATCCTGTGTTATCACATTTATTTCTCTTCAATTAAAATTCAAGATTGTTTATGTCTAAAATTCAAAGAAAAAAATAGAAATTTTTTATTTGATCTATTACTAATATATTCCTTTATTCTGTACTTTTTTATATTCTAGTCAATTGAATCCGTCGAATTTTTGTTCATATTATATTGAAATCAATTGAAATTGATAAGGAGTTGGTCAATGATGCTCGAACATGTACTTGTTTTGAGTGCTTACTTATTTTGTATCGGTATCTATGGATTGATCACGAGCCGAAATATGGTTAGAGCCCTTATGTGCCTTGAACTTATACTGAATGCGGTTAATATTAATTTCGTAACATTTTCTGATTTTTTTGATAGTCGGCAATTAAAAGGAAATATTTTCTCCATTTTTGTTATAGCTATTGCAGCCGCTGAAGCAGCTATTGGACCAGCAATTGTTTCGTCAATTTATCGTAACCGAAAATCAATTCGTATCAATCAATCTAATTTGTTGAATAAGTAGTATTAATGATAAGTAGTATTAATCATATAAATTAGAATATTGCTAAATTCGAATTAGCATGTATTATACATAATCTATGATCAGGTTTGCGAAAATGTAAGAAATCAAAGTATCTTGGCTCTTTCACATGAGTTGATTCAGAAGTAAATTTATTAAAAAAAAAATTCTGATAAATCATTGATTCATCTGGTGTCTAAATATATGATTCATTTACAAGTTTACTAGATCGAAAATTTCTGATTAAAAAAAAAAATTATAGATCCAATGTCACATTCAGTAAAGATTTATGATACGTGTATAGGCTGCACTCAATGTGTTCGAGCCTGCCCCACAGATGTATTAGAAATGATACCTTGGGACGGGTGTAAAGCTAAGCAAATTGCTTCTGCTCCAAGAACAGAGGACTGTGTGGGTTGTAAGAGATGTGAATCCGCTTGTCCAACGGATTTCTTGAGTGTTCGAGTTTATTTATGGCATGAAACAACTCGAAGTATGGGTCTAGCTTATTGATACATTCCAAAAAACCTACTCGAATAGGAATACATTTGATTTTTTTACCTTTACCGACACAAACCCGCGCTCAAAACAAAATAAAAAAAAAAAAAAGAATAATAATATATATTTAATAATAATATATATTTGATTTGAGCACGGGTTTTTTCTGGTCCAAGTGTATTTTATTTTTACCACGAATTTTTTTCCTTGGTTAACGATAGTTGTATTTTTTCCAATCTTTGCGGGTTCCTTAATTTTCTTTCTTCCTCATAGAGGAAATAAGGTAATTAGATGGTATACTCTTTGTATATGTATAATAGAACTCCTTCTAACAACCTATACATTTGGTTATCATTTCCAATTGGACGATCCATTAATCCAATTAATAGAAAATTATAAATGGATCGATTTTTTTGATTTTTACTGGAGATTGGGAATAGATGGAATTTCTATAGGACCCGTTTTGCTAACGGGATTTATCACCACTTTAGCTACTTTAGCGGCTCGGCCGGTTACTCGAGATTCCCGATTATTCCATTTCCTGATGTTAGCAATGTATAGCGGTCAAATAGGACCATTTTCTTCCCAAGACCTTTTACTTTTTTTCATCATGTGGGAATTGGAATTAATTCCAGTTTATCTACTTCTATCCATGTGGGGGGGAAAGAAACGTTTGTATTCAGCTACAAAATTTATTTTGTACACTGCAGGAAGTTCTGCTTTTTTATTAATAGGAATTCTGGGTATTTGTTTATATGGTTCTAATGAACCAACATTAAATTTTGAAACATCAGCCAATCAATCATATCCTGTAGCAACGGAAATACTATTTTATCTTGGATTTTTTATTGCTTTTGCTGTCAAATTGCCGATTATACCCTTACATACATGGTTACCAGACACTCATGGAGAGGCACATTACAGTACTTGTATGCTTCTAGCTGGAATCTTATTAAAAATGGGAGCGTATGGGTTGGTTCGGATCAATATGGAATTATTTCCTCACGCTCATTCTATATTTTCTCCCTGGTTGATGATAATAGGCACAATTCAAATAATCTATGCAGCTTCAACATCTCCAGGGCAACGTAATTTAAAAAAAAGAATAGCTTACTCCTCCGTATCTCATATGGGTTTCATAATTATAGGACTTGGTTCTATAAGCGATACAGGACTCAATGGAGTCATTTTACAAATAATCTCTCATGGATTTATTGGTGCTGCGCTTTTTTTCTTGGCAGGAACGAGTTATGATAGAATACGTCTTGTTTATCTCGACAAAATGGGCGGAATGGCTATCACAATTCCAAAACTATTCGCAACTTTCAGTATTTTATCAATGGCTTCTCTTGCATTACCGGGCATGAGCGGTTTTGTTGCAGAATTGATAGTATTTTTTGGAATACTTACTAGCCAAAAATATCTTTTAATGACAAAAATACTAATTACTTTTGTAATGGCAATTGGTATGATATTAACTCCTATTTATTCATTATCTATGTTACGCCAGATGTTCTATGGATACAAGTTTTTAACTTTTAATGCTCCAAACTCTTATTTTGTTGATTCTGGACCGCGAGAGTTATTTGTTTCGATCTCTATCCTTCTACCTGTAATAGCTATTGGTATTTATCCAGATTTCGTTTTCTCATTATCAGTTGACAAAGTCGAAGCTATTTTAGCTAATTATTTTTATCGATAGTTTTTATGAGTCAACTAAAAAATAAAAAAGAAATCCTATGATTTTTTTTTTTTTAAATCGTTTGTTGTACAATGAAAAAATAAGTCTTTTTTCTTCTCTTAAATTTAAGTAAAATAAAAAACAAAAGAAATTGGAATTCTATTTCAAGCAAATATGTAAGTATTAAGCCATCGAAAACCCTTTGTCAAGGAATGGAAATGAAGTAATTCCAAGGGTTTTTGATGGCTTACATGAAGTTTTTTTAGATAGACACTTATGCTGTACTATCTTTGTTTTGTATTTGTCAAGTACATTTTTCAAGATGTTCAAGATGTAAATGAACCATAACTATGTAACCCTATTCCTAATAAATTAACCCCAAAATAACATATCCAAATTATAAGAAAACCTATCGAAGCTACAATTGCGGAATTTACACTTTCCAAATTTTTATTTGTTCGAGTATGTAAATAAATTGCAAATAGGGTCCAAGTAATAAACGCCCAAGTTTCCTTTGGATCCCAATTCCAATATGAGCCCCATGCTTCATTAGCCCATACTGCTCCCGAAAGAATACCTATGGTTAAAAAGATAAACCCTAGACTAATAATACGATAACTCCAAAGATCCAATTGTTGAATGAATTGAAACCTGTAATAATTCCGAGAAGAAAGAAAAGAAGTGTTTGGTAAAACATTGTTTTTTTCGATAATGTATTGAATACTAAAAATCCTTATGAATTTTCGAAATGTAATGACTAGAAGGGCTAGTGATAATAATGATCCGCATAAAAGAGCCGCATAGCCCAATACCATCATACTTACGTGCATCATTAACCAATGAGATTGGAGAGCGGGTACTAATATTTCGGATTGATGCATTTCAGTTAAAAGACCCGAAGTAGCAAAACCTTGGGTAAAAATAGCACTTGGCGCGGTTATTGCGTTTAAATTGAAAGTGAAATCGTTTTTATGTTTTTTAAAATACGGAACCATCTGAATTATGGAGAAACTCCAGGAAAGAAAGATTAATGATTCATATAAATTACTTAATGGTAAATGTCCCAAATAAATCCAACGAGTAACCAATAATCCTGTTATACAAAAAAAAGTAGCTATCATGCCTTTTTCGGACGAATCATATAGTCCTACGATTTCATCGCCTAATAAGGTTATTAAATGAATTGTAATTACAATTGAAACGACTGAAAAGGATATATGAGCTAAGATATGCTCTAAAGTTGAAAATATCATAAAATTTTTTTAATTAAAATAAAAAAAAAAGGGGAAGGAGCCTTACTTAATTAATTATAATAATGGAAATAAGGAATTGAATTGATTATAGAACTTTTATTTTCGATTTTCTAGGACTTATTCGTTTAGATTAGAAGATGGCATGCCGCCACTCGGACTCGAACCGAGATGCTCTAGCACTGCTTCCTAAGAGCAGCGTGTCTACCGATTTCACCATAGCGGCTTGCTTGAAATCATAATAACTTTTTTTTATTCAATTGTCGAGATTGAAGTAGTCAATTCAATGCAATATTTTTTTAGGAAACATTCAAATGGATGAATAAAAACTTAGTTCCAAATTTTAGGATTTTAACGTAATATTTTCAATAGTCTTTACTTTATTTTTGTACTTTTTGTACTTAGATTTATTATTTTAGTAGAATTTAGAATTCTAAGGAATAAGCGTGCCGATTTTATTTAATTTACCAATCCTTTAACAAATACAATCGGGTTTTGATGATTTATTAGTTTAGGCTCGACTAAAATGTAACTGTTGTAACGTGATAGTTTTGAGTTCGATTCATGAATCGAACTCAAAAGAAAATGTTTTTTCTCATTTACATTTTTGAATTTAATAATTCATTTCTCATTTAGATGATTTATTTTATGAATCTAATAAAAAATTCATTTTTTATGGAGAAAAAAAACTAGGATTTTTCTGTATTACAAATTTAGCGATATACACAAGAGATTTATGTAATTATTTCCATAGTTTTGGAGTAATTGTCAGGGGTTTAGTTGGGTATTTGTGTAACCCATTTTTATTACAATTTAACAAACCAATTAAATATTGTTAAGTATTGAGCCAAAATGGTCAAATAATAAAAATTTCAATTTATAGCATAATTGTACTGTATTTCAAAAAAATCTTTTATAATGAAAAAAAAAAAATGATATTTTCGAATTATTGAATTGATGGGCAAAATAGGAATCCCCATCCTAAAAAAAATAAAACATACTAAAAATAAAGGTGAAATTGTGTGCTTGTGTTTATTCTTTTTCAAATACAAAAAAAAAAGTACTCTATTTTAGAATTCTAATTCAGTAGACAAAAAAATTTATTCTACTTCTACTATAAAAAAAAAAAGCAAAACTAATTCAATTTAATATTGTCATTACATTAGGTCAAAACATTAGAGAATCTAATTCATTCCTTTTATTTATACATTCATTATTTATATATTCATTATTTATATATTCATTATATATATATTATTTTATTTATTTTTATTCTATTTTTAGTATTTTTCTTTGATATCCATTTTTTTTTTTTACAATTGTTTTTCTAACGTATCTTAGAATTTATAAAATAAAAAATTTATAAAATAAAATATATAACGTATAAATAATTTCTAAAAATGAAAAATTAGAAATAAATTTGAATAGACTATTTTGAAAATCAGACCCATTCAGATTTTTCCAATCTTTGATTATTTATTTGGTGTATAAAAAAAACTTTTTGAACTTCTCGTAGAAAGAGATTTCCCTAATGAAAAAGCTTTCAATGCTGCCCAATATCCTTTCCTTTTCCAAATATTTTTACGAATCTTTTTTTTTGATATAGAAGTGCGTTTTTTTGGAACTGCCATTAAAAAATTAGAATAGGTTATTCATTTTTATAGTTGGATGTCAAAGACATTTAGTGTTCAAAACCAATTATTCGTTATTATTAATTATCTATCGATTTTTTTTCTAACTTGTATTCCCTTCATAAAAATATGAATATAGAAAAATCACATAAAATATTACTAGTAACAAAAAAAAAGACAAACAAAAAGACTGTATCTTCCACGGAATTCAATTAATAATTCAAATTGAGTTCTATTTTTTTTGTTATCAATTCAATTATCAATTGAATTAATTTAATTGGTCAGGCTCGCGAAAAGAGTCCATCTAATTTCAATTGGAAAATGGGAATGGGATTAGTAGTTAATCTAGTAATTAATTTGCCAAGATAGATGATTTGCTAAAAAGTATTGTAGGAATTCCTTCTTTTAATTTTATGGAAAGTAAAGTGTTGGATGTCATTTTTTGGATATCATAATGTTTATTAAAAATACAAATGTTTTTTATTACAATAAAAGACAATCAATCAGTTTCAAAAGGAATTGTTTACTGATTCTGAATAACCTAACAAAAAAATAATAAATAACTTTTCTTTTCTGGAATTAATTATGGATTCTTTTCAAAATAAAATACTATTTTTTGGTGGAATAGCAAATACTCAATTTTGGTGGAATTATTATTTTTCCTTGCTCTATAGATATAATTTATTTAGTTCTTAGTTACAAAAAACTATTGTAATACATAATAATCAAAATGGAAATCGAAATTTTCGTTTTTTTATATCTTCCTAAAATTTTATACAAATTTTAGATTTTATACTTAAAAAAATGATTTTAATAATTTTAATATAAAAAAATTAATATTAATAGAAAGTCATATAAAGTACTTTTTCATTTTTCACTAGTAACTTGTTCATATTAGTTGACAAAATTTAACCTCTTGATTTTGATTTGAAATATTTGACGTAATTGAAAAAGATTCTGAATAATCTAAATAATTAAGGCTAGAAAATACTATTTTAGTTTTGTATATCTTAATTTTTTTTTTTTATTAAATAGTTTATTAACTGACCACTTTCAAAAGAAATAACAACCGGGAAATCACAAATAATTAATTAAGATAAAAATCTTTTCATTTTTTTTTATGGAATATACAGATCAATATTCATGGATCATACCTTTCATTCCACTTCCAGTTCCTATGTTAATAGGAGTAGGACTTCTACTTTTTCCAACGGCAACAAAAAATCTTCGCCGTATGTGGGTTTTTCCTAGTGTTTTATTGTTAAGTATAGTTATGATTTGTTCAATCTATTTAGCCAGTCAGCAAATAAATAATAGTTCTATTCATCTATATGGATGGTCTTGGACCATCAATATAGATTTTTCTTTCGAATTTGGATATTTGGTTGATCCACTTACTTCTATTATGTTACTATTAATCACTACTGTTGGAATTATGGTTCTTATTTATAGCGATAATTATATGTCGCATGATCAGGGATATTTGAGATTTTTTGCTTATATGAGTTTTTTCAATACTTCAATGTTAGGATTAGTTACTAGTTCTAATTTGATACAAATTTATTTTTTTTGGGAATTAGTTGGAATATGTTCTTATCTATTAATAGGTTTTTGGTTCACACGACCCATTGCGGCAAATGCTTGTCAAAAAGCATTTGTAACTAATCGCGTGGGGGATTTGGGTTTCTTATTAGGAATTTTAGGTTTTTATTGGATAACAGGTAGTTTAGAATTTCGGGATTTGTTTGAAATAGTCAAACATTTGGTTTATAATAATGAAGTTAATTTTTTATTTGTTACTTTGTGTGCCTTTCTATTATTTTCTGGTGCAGTTGCTAAATCTGCTCAATTTCCTCTTCATGTATGGTTACCTGATGCTATGGAAGGACCTACCCCTATTTCGGCTCTTATACATGCTGCTACTATGGTAGCAGCGGGAATTTTTCTTGTAGCCCGGCTTCTTCCGCTTTTCATAGTTATACCATACATAATGAATATAATAGCTTTCATAGGTATAATAACATTATTTTTAGGAGCGACTTTAGCTCTTGCTCAAAAAGATATTAAGAGAAGTTTAGCTTATTCTACAATGTCTCAATTAGGTTATATGATGTTGGCTCTAGGTATGGGATCTTATCGAGCTGCTTTATTTCATTTGATTACTCATGCTTATTCAAAAGCATTGTTGTTTTTAGGATCCGGATCCATTATTCATTCAATGGAAACTATTGTTGGCTATTCTCCAGATAAAAGCCAGAATATGGTTCTTATGGGAGGTTTAAGAAAACATCTACCAATTACAAAAACGTCTTTTTTAGTAGGTACGCTTTCTCTTTGTGGTATTCCCCCTCTTGCTTGTTTTTGGTCTAAAGATGAAATTATCAATGATAGTTGGTTGTATTTACCAATTTTTGCAATAATAGCTTGTTCCACAGCAGGATTAACTGCATTTTATATGTTTCGGATTTATTTACTTACTTTTGAAGGACATTTAAATGTTCATTTTCAAACTTACAATGGCAAAAAAAATAACTTGTTTTCTTCAATATCTTTATGGGGTAAAAAAGGAAAAAAAAAAAAAAAAATTCGATTAAATGTAAATGAAAGACTTTCTTTTTTTGGTAAAAATACATATCGAAGTGATAATAATATAAGAAGTATGACGTGTTTTTTTATTACTAGAAAAAATTTTATTACTAAGAACACTTTTTCGTATCCTCATGAATCGGATAATACTATGTTATTTCCTATGCTTGTATTAGTCCTATTTATTTTATTCATTGGAGTCATAGGAATTCCTTTCTTCAATCAATTCGATCAAGAAGGAATAGCTTTGGATATATTATCCAAATTCTTAACTCCATCTATAAACCTTTTACATCAAAATTCAAATCATTCCGTGGATTGGTATGAATTTGTGGAAAATGCAACTTTGTCGGTCAGTATAGCTTATTTTGGAATCCTTATATCGGCTTTTTTTTATAACCCTGTTTATTCATCTTTACAAAATTTGAATTTATTTAATTTCTTTTTAAAAAATATTCCTAAAAAAATTCAAATTCTTTGGACGAAAATAAGAAATGGGATATATGATTGGTCATATACTCGTGGTTATATAGATGTTT